CAATTTTTCAATTTATACTTGACCCTTGGATACAAATCACGAGAATGTATATTCTTCCTCGAATCTTTCATTGAGAGGTAAAGGATTAAATCCTTTTAAGAAATAAAGTTTCTGCTCGGAATAGGAATCAAACCGAGGGACCCCTTAACTATATAAGGGGATTAATAAAACGAATCACACTTTTACCACTAAACTATACCCGCTACAATGCAATTATTGTATAGAAATGCACTTTTTGTCGAACAAGGAAATCCGACGTAATCAAGATAGGAAAAGAGTACTAGTAATTAAAAAAAACTAAATAACAAGTTCTTTCGAGGATTTTGTACAGAACAGATAGGGCTCTCTAAAACTATTTGTGTCATGACATTAAAATGCATTGCACAACAATCGACAATTCTCTTTTTTCTTTTTTTTATTTAATTTAGAAAGAATAATATTAGTAATATAATAAGTAATAAGAAATGAAACTTTGATTCTCTATCATAGATATGGAAATAGTCCGTCTTCTGATTGTTGTTTCAATAACAAGCTAAGCATTTTATATTTCAAATAAAGCAAAATCGTTTTATCTACGATTTGATTTCAAACAAAAAAGGCCCGGCTAGGTAATGACCAGGCCAGGCCGTGAAAAGAAAATAAAAAAAAACTCTTTCTTTCGGTATTCTTTTTTTTATTCGAAATATCTCTTTTGAGCCTTTTCTTTATCTAAATAGGATTGCTTATCAAAGTTGTATATATTAAAGTTGTATATATCAATGTTGTATATATCAATTGTATATATCAATATAGTAAAATACTATCTAAATAGTAAAATAATATATCTAAAATAGATAAAGAAGGGATTTTTTGAAGCCTTCCATTTTGTGTAATGGAACTATGTAACGTAGTAATTATCCTTTTTCAATTCGGAGAGATGGCTGAGTGGACTAAAGCGTCGGATTGCTAATCCGTTGTACGAGCTTTTCGTACCGAGGGTTCGAATCCCTCTCTTTCCGTTTCCGTTGATGACTCGGTATTTTATTTATCTTTCAAATTACAATTTTTCGAACCTTTTTTTTTATTTAATTAAAGATGTGCAATAGATAAAATCCTAAGAACATTGAAAAAATAAGCAAGTAAAAGGAAAGGCCTCTTTTTTTATTCTTCACGCCCAGGATTACGTCCTGGATCATTAGATAGGAATCCGAAGATGAACAGAGAAACAAAAAATATCACTACTGTGTAAACAAAGAGTTTGAGAGTAAGCATTACACAATCTCCAAAAGATCATTTTTGTTTTGAAAAAAAAAGAGAATAGATTCTCCATTTTTATACCACATATCCTATTTTGACACCAATAAATGAAAGGGTTTCTATAAATGAAATAAAAAAGAATTTTCAGAAATTCATTTGGAATAAGAGTCACCTCTTTCATTCCAAAAAATGTCTTTCCTACCCCCGCGGGGCCTTTACTTTATTAATAGGATTATTCAATAAATGAAAAGGAATCAGAATGAGGAAATAGGTGGTGATTCATATTTCTCTAAGCTATCTAAGAATTAGTTAAATCGAGAGTTCATACTATACTGTAAGACTTATCTGATCTTATCCATTGTTAGAATTTTTTTCGCGAATAAATTATGTCTAGGACAGTATTAAAAATTTCATCGAAAACTTACAGCAGCTTGCCAAACAAAGGCTAAGAGAAAAAAGAGAAGGGGTATTACTGGCATAAAATCTACGATTGGACTCAAAAAAGCGTAGGCCTCAGGCAATTTGGCTAAGAAAAAACTACTCGAATAAAGGGCGGAATTAAGACAGATCAAACTAAAGATATTAAGCATAACAAACATTTTTTTTTTAGATAATTGTATTTTGATTGATTTAATATAATAATATATTATTATTGATAATTGATATATGGTAAAAATGACGAAAGTAAGGTAGATCAAAAAAAAATCCTTTTTTTTGATCTTGAACTCGCCCAATCAAAAATTTTTCTATTTTCTTTTGCGAATTGAAGAAATCATCCTTTCATATAATATCTTAATTGAATTATATGTAATGATCAATAAATTCAGTTTTATCCATAGATAATTCTATATCTACACGTGTCAAAATCCCAGGAACAATAGAGTCCATAGATATTTGAGATATTTGGACTGGAATTGACGAATAACCAATACCGATACTATTCTTTAGTAGTATCGAATAGAAATCTAAATGGGGCGTGGCCAAGTGGTAAGGCAACGGGTTTTGGTCCCGGTATTCGGAGGTTCGAATCCTTCCGTCCCAGGAAATACCTATTATTTCTATATCTATATAAATAGACATTATCAGACTAATGAAATGCAAAATTTGCTTTTTGAACTAATTTCTCTTTATCTTTAAAAGTCAAATATTGAATGGATAGAACGTAATTCTTGTTTCTGATTTTTAATCATTCTATTTTTCTCTGAATCATATCTTTTTCTCAAATTTAGTTCAAATAAATACAGATGGAGCTATATCGAGTTATGATCTATGTTCCTACCTTACCTAAATCACAAGAATTTGCAATAAAGTTAAAGTAAAAAAAGTAAAAAAAGGTAAAATAAGGGATTGAACGTACCTTTCATGGTATATCCATTGCCTTAGAAGATTTCTATTTGAGTTAGTTATTTCGAACTATATCCATATAATAATATAATAATAAGAGTTAATCGACAATGTAAGATATCAATTTCAATAGCAGTGTCTGTAGAAATCTGATTAACAAACCATCAAGTTACATATGTAACACATGTATTTTCTTTGAACCTCGTTTTTAAATATTTCATCTCGTATTTCATTTGGCTCGAATAAATAATTCGAAATTGATGTAATAATAGAGACCGGGGGATTCATACACACTATTCTATTCCCCTTGCTTTAAATAAAAATTATTGAACCTCCAGGGAAAGAAACTACGCGAAAAATGAGGAAATGCGGAATTTATTATTTTATTATCGTTTTATTTCGTTGATAAGGTTTTTTGAAAAAGATTTGTGATTCATTAATTTGAAATATTCAAAAGAGAATATTCCTAATTAAGTCCAATGACAATTCTTCAGCCTATCTGATAGATAGAGTAAATTTCTTTTTTTTTTTTCTTTCGATTTTTTATTTTCGTTTTCAGTCTGAAATGAAAGAAAAGAGCCTAAATCTTCCTTTCCATCAACCCTTTTTATCCACCCTCACTCTATGAAAAAAAGAAATTCGATTGTTTCAATCTATATTTTTTGAATCATGGATTTATTTATGATGATCAAATGCGATCCTTAGTAAAACTTTATTCAAATAGTGATATTGGTATGAGGTAGGGTTTTTCAATTAAATAACTATTTGAATCATTTCTTCTGACTATTTGATACTCGAAGAAGTCTGAGATTGTTGAATATATCCTATTAGGTTACTTGAAAATGAAATGTAGATTTAATAATAAAAAAAAAGAACTTTTTATTCGTAATATTTAGAAATTATGTATAAATTAATAAAGAAAATAAAAATATTGCATTATTCAATAAAATAAAAAATGCATTGAAATTGAATTCTTGATAAGATTTCTTTACTTTAGCAAGGATCAATTCATATAAAAGAAGAAAAAATATAGATTTCTATGAAAGGATCGAACAAATGACTATTCATGATTCCATAATTGAATCAATTACATATCAGCTCCAAACTAAACTAGAGAAATGTTATGGTAAAACTTCGTTTGAAACGATGTGGTAAAAAGCAACGTGCGACTTGACAGACATGATCAGTTGTGGATTCTTACAACCACCATTTTCTATTCTATAGAAATGAAGGTGCTCTTGGCTCGACATCCCTTCTTCTGTTCCATTAGAACCACTGTTTTTTGTTGGGGTTTAATGTCAACAGTATATGATGTAGCTCGAGTAGAAAGTATTGATTCGCTTCTCAGGGGCAAAGATCTAAGGTTAGTGCCAATTAATAAGTTGGAACAACTTCGTAAGTATATTTTCGATCTAGTAGAAATCGAAAGGATCCAATTCGAGCAAGTTTCAAATAAAAAAAGGAAAATTTGTGTGGAATTAGTGAAACTCTTTTAATCAAAAGTGTATCATGCGGGAATCGATCGTTCGTATGATTTTTTGATAGAAAGAAATCATAAAAAGGGGCATGTTGCTGTCATTTTGAAATGATTCAAATTCACCGAAGTAATGTCTAAACCCAATGATTCCGGGCAAAGATAAAGTATATTGGAACAAGGAAATACCCCTTTTCAATTGTCTCGACAACTAGATAAAGGATAAAGAATCAAAATATATTCTAAACGAGACAAACAAAAAAAAAGGGGGTTAGAGACCACTCAAAAAATGAAATGCCTAAGGCTTTTCTTTTGAACTATTTCAGAGTTATCCAACTTGAGTTATGAGAATACAAATGATTTTTTTTGATAAAGAGGAATAAAAAAAGGATTAAATAATCCATAGTCTAATTGATTTGATGATGTTATGGAGCTATTTAACATTCTAATTCTATATATGGATCTAACTTACAATTTCTCGAGCCGTACGAGGAGAAAACTTCGTATACGTTTCTAGGGGGGGTTATAGTTCATCTACATCTATCCCAATGAGCCCTTTATCGAATCGTTGCAATTGATGTGCGATCTCGAAGAGAAGGAAGAGATCTGCGGAAAGTGGGTTTTTATGATCCGATAAAAAATCAAACCTATTTAAATATTCCCGGGATTCTATATTTTCTTGAAAAAGGCGCTCAACCTACAGAAACTGTTTATGATATTTTAAAAAAGGCGGGGGTTTTTACAGAATTTCATTTTAATCAAACGAAAGTCAATTAATGAAATAAATAAAAAAAAAGAGAGAAGAGGGGGGGGGGTGATTCATATATAGCTTTGTATAACTTTTTTTCTACTATCCCCCCCTTTTTTTGTTTTACTCTATTCATTTATTATTGTTACCATAGAATCTATTTTTTTGATATAATTTGATATAAGATGGATAGAAAAA